ATGCGATGAATATTCTCAACTAATCATAAAGACATTGGAACTCTATATTTTATTTTTGGAATCTGATCGGGCTTATTAGGAACATCACTAAGATTAATAATCCGAACGGAATTGGGCCAACCTGGCTCACTATTAAATGATGATCAACTTTATAATGTTATCGTTACCGCTCATGCATTCGTAATAATTTTCTTTTTAGTAATACCCGTTATAATTGGGGGGTTTGGCAATTGACTAGTCCCTTTAATACTCGGAGCTCCAGATATAGCTTTCCCACGAATAAATAATATAAGGTTTTGGCTTCTCCCCCCTTCCCTCACTCTCCTACTAACCTCTGCGGCAGTAGAAAGTGGCGCTGGAACAGGATGAACTGTGTACCCCCCACTATCAAGAAACCTAACTCATATAGGCCCCTCTGTTGATCTAGCTATTTTCTCCCTACACCTAGCAGGTGTGTCCTCAATTCTAGGAGCAATTAATTTTATTACAACAATTATTAATATACGATGGGAAGGAATACAAATAGAACGCCTACCTTTATTTATTTGATCACTCCTAATCACTGCCGTTTTATTACTCCTATCCCTACCCATCCTTGCAGGGGCTATCACTATACTTCTAACCGATCGTAATTTTAACACAACATTCTTTGACCCAAGGGGTGGGGGGGATCCTATCTTATATCAACATCTGTTCTGATTTTTTGGTCATCCAGAAGTTTATATTCTGATTCTTCCCGGATTCGGCATCATCTCACACATTGTATCACATTACTCATTAAAAAAAGAAATCTTCGGAAGACTAGGAATAATCTATGCTATACTATCAATCGGCCTTCTAGGCTTTATTGTATGAGCCCATCACATATTTACTGTCGGGATAGATGTAGATACCCGAGCATACTTCACTGCAGCCACTATAATCATTGCAATCCCAACGGGGATTAAAGTATTTAGGTGATTAGCTACCATCTATGGTTCCCCAATTAATTATTCTACCCCTATATTGTGAGCTATAGGGTTCATTTTCCTATTCACTATTGGGGGTTTAACAGGAATTATCTTATCCAATTCCTCCCTTGATATCATGTTGCATGATACATATTACGTAGTTGCCCACTTCCACTATGTTTTATCCATAGGTGCTGTGTTTGCTCTATTTGGTGGATTCACCCATTGATATCCATTAGTGATAGGGCTATCCCTAAACCAACAATGAACAAAAGCCCATTTCTTTATAATGTTTGCAGGTGTAAATATCACTTTCTTCCCACAACACTTCTTAGGATTAGCGGGAATGCCCCGTCGATACTCAGACTACCCAGACTGCTACACTAAATGAAATATCGTCTCCTCTATAGGGTCCTTGCTCTCATTAACCGCAATTATATTTTTTATATTCATTGTATGAGAAAGCCTAATCTCTCAACGAACAGTAATTTGATCCCTTCATTTAAGGTCGTCATTAGAGTGAGACAACCGTCTTCCTGTCAGTTTCCACAACGCTCCAGAAACAAGAGCTTTATTTATTTAAGAAAACCCACCGATATGGCCTTATGAAGACAAACAGGATTCCAAGATGCTAACTCCCCTTTAATAGAGCAATTAATCTTCTTCCATGATCATTCAATATTTATCTTAACCATTATCATAACCCTTGTTATATATATAACAACTCTCCTAATCATAAATAAATTTTCATGTATGTTAATTTCAGAGAGCCAAAAAATTGAAACTATATGAACTATTATTCCAAGAATAATTTTACTTCTTCTAGCACTCCCCTCTCTTCACCTATTATATCTTCTCGATGAAACTAATAGCCCATTACTAACAATCAAAGTTATCGGCCACCAATGATACTGAAGATATGAATACTCTGATTTCCTTAATATTGAATTTGACTCCTATATAACCCCCACAGAAAACCTAACCTTAGGAGATTACCGACTTCTAGAAACAGACCATCATCTAATTATTCCTATGAAAACCAATACACGAATAATCATTTCATCCGCAGATGTAATCCACTCATGAACAATCCCCTCATTAGGGGTTAAAGTAGACGCCATTCCTGGGCGTCTAAACCAACTAATAATCTACCCATCCCGACCGGGAGTCTATTATGGCCAATGTTCAGAAATCTGTGGAGCAAACCACTCATTTATACCCGTTTCTTTAGAAGTAATCAATATAAAAACTTTTATCCGTTGGCTATCAAGCATAAAATACTAATACATGTATACCCCACCTACACCGAAAAATTAGTTAAAAATAACATAAAATTGTCAATTTTAAATTACTAAACAATAGTATTTTTCTATGCCTCAATTATCCCCATTAAATTGAACACTTCTCTTTTTATTTTTCTGGTTAATTATAACCATAAATTCATCCAGTATATGATGAAGCAACAAAAACCTATACAAAATTAACCTCATTAAAAATAATAAAAATATTTTAATTAAATATAATTGATATAATGATAATAGACATCTTTTCTTCATTTGATGATCATAACTCCACCTTTATATCATTACACACACTAACATGAGCTATCGCAATTTGATCGTTATTTTTTATTAACTCTTCCACATGAATTCTCCCATCCAGACTAGTCAGCTCCATCGCCGCCCCAAAACAAATTATTAATATCCAATCAACACGTTCTTTCAGTATAAACATAGGTGGGTTCTCCCTAATAGTAATATCACTATTTATTACTCTAATCAACTTTAATTTACTAGGGCTTCTCCCTTATGTATTTAGCCCCTCCAGTCACCTTAGAATAACTTTATGCCTATCCGCCCCACTCTGACTAGCATTAATTATATCATCTTACCAAAACAATTTCTATTCGTCCCTAGCCTCCCTTCTTCCTTTAGGGGCCCCCCCATTTTTAATCGTATTCCTTCCTATCATTGAATCCTTAAGAATTTGTGTTCGCCCAATCACTTTATCCGTCCGAATTGCAGCTAACATCAGTGCGGGGCACATCATTCTAACCTTAATCGGAAATTACCTTACCTTCTCACTACTATCCTCAAACATTATCACAGCACTATTAATTATAATAATTCAAACAGCTTACTTTATATTTGAAATTGGGATTAGAATTATTCAAGGGTACATTTTCTCCCTTCTAATCACCCTTTACACAGACGACCACCAATAGATAACCTAAAATAAACTAATCTTATTATTTAAAGATAATTTTATCACTTCAATGCCTTCAACATTATGCTCTCCTATAAACTTTAAGCTATTTAAACTAAACTAAAACAATAAATATTACAACAATAACTACATAAGTATTAAATAATAGTACTACTCAATGTTCCAATAATTTAAAAACCAATCTATTTAATTTAAAAACTCCTTGCCCCCCAAGGCCCTCAAGCCACCCCATATCCACTAACTTTAAATTAATATTCCTCAGTTTCATTCCCCCCAATATGAAAGGGTAGGATCTCAATATTGGCATAAACCATATTATCCTATTAAATCTATAAAAAAATCTAACCGTCTGTTTGTTTAAGCCCCCAGCCCAAACCCTTATAGACACCCACAAGCTAAGCACAACTATAACCACAATAAGTAATTTATATAAAAATGGAAGAAAAATCTCCTCATTAAACTGTATAAAAAACATTTGAAAAATAAAACCCCCTAAAATAGACCAAATAGTTAAGATAAACATAGGAACAAGTATATATACATCATCATCAGAAATATTATTATAACTTCTCTTAATCTCACTATTCCAAATTATACATAACGACATACGTATGGAATAAAATAAAGTTAAACATACCCCTGCCAGCCCTAATACTATCATTAATAAATTCACATTCCTATTTAACATCTTCTCAATAATTAAATCTTTTGAATAAAACCCAGCCAAGAATGGGAACCCGCATAATGCTATATTAGCAATATTTAGACATGATCTAGTAAAAGGTATCTTTACCCTAACCCCACCAATATATCGTATATCTTGCCCCCCCATATAACAATAAATAATATTGCCCCCACATATAAATAACAGGGCCTTAAATATAGCATGAGAATATAAATGAAATAATGCCAATATAGGCATTATTAACCTAAGTGATAGCATCATTACACCTAACTGTCTTAATGTGGACAACGCAATAATCTTTTTTATATCGTATTCATAAACAGCCCTAACCCCAGACATAAATGTAGTAATCACAGAAATATATATCATAAAAACAAAAAAAAAATCATATTTAATTAAATATGGATAAAACCGAATAATTAAAAAAACACCTGCAGTTACTAGAGTTGACGAATGAACCAAAGCAGAAACAGGGGTAGGAGCAGCTATAGCTGCCGGTAATCAACTACTAAAGGGAATCTGAGCTCTTTTAGTTATCCCAGCAATAACTAAAAAAATTATACATAACCATAATATGTTATAGTCTCACAAGCATAATAAATTTCAATGCCCCAACCTAACCATTATTCTAACTCTCCCCAAAATAAAACAATCCCCAATTCGATTTGTTAAAACAGTTAATATCCCCCCCCTTAATGACTTATTATTTTGATAATAAATTACTAAGCAAAATGATACTAAACCTAACCCATCCCACCCTAAAATAAGCCTAACTAAGCTAGGAATAAATACTAAAAAATTTATAGACAACACAAAAAGTATTAAAATTATAATAAACCGTTTTTTATTTATATCCCCCCTTATATACCTAATACTAAAAATACTAACGCACCCAGAAATTACACACACTAACCTACTAAACCTACAACTAATTCAATCCGCCACTACATCAAACTCAATAAATACACTCATACACCTATATATCTCTCAGCTAACAATATAACAAAAATCATTTAATCTCATAAACAAAAAAACTAAAAATATAAATATCGATCACGTAAACAAAAATAATCTATATAGTATTTCTAACCTAATAAACTTTATCATAATAAAATAGATTTATTATCTTTCTCTGAACCCACAACCCAGTATTTTAACTAAACTAATCTTACTTAAAATATAAAAACTTTTCTCAAATACCCAACATTAAAAATGAATAACAATAAAGGTAACAAGTGTAAAAGTACTAACAAATACTCACTCCTATTACTCCTAAAAACAACATTATAAAATCTCATCCTCCTTCCACTCTGCACAACAACATATAAAATCAAATTATATAAGCCCCCTATAAATACTATAATCAAAATAATCCCAATTAAGCCCCATCTATACAAATATAAAGATATAAACAAAGTTACTTCCCTAACTAGGTTAATAAAAGGGGGGGCCCCCATATTTCTCACACATAATAAAAACCAAAATAAACTTATAGAAGGATTTACCCTTAATATCCCTCTGTATATAAACAACCTACGTGTATTTAACTTCTCATACAATAAATTTCCTAAACAAAACAACCCTGAAGAACACAAACCATGACTAAATATTATCAAAACCCCTCCCTCTCACCCATACATAAACTTACTAAAAAAGCCACCTACCACCATCCCTATATGGCCTACAGAAGAGTAAGCAATCAATGACTTGATATCTCTCTGCCCCGCACAAATCATAGCTGTTATTACTCCCCCCCACATACAAATTACCATCAATAAACCATCAAAATAAAAATGTGTAAAAGAAAATACATACAAAAATCGAATAATCCCGTACCCCCCTAACTTCAGCAAAACCCCTGCTAATACTATTGACCCGGCAATAGGAGCCTCTACATGAGCTTTAGGTAGCCATAAATGAACCCTATACAATGGTAATTTAACTAAAAAAGCAAGCAATATCACTAACAACCACAATAAATTTATGTTAATAAAAAAATAATTATACTTAAATATCATTATCCTGTACCTACCGTTATTTTCCCTAACCAATAGAATCCCTATCAATAAAGGTAAAGAAGCAAAAACAGTATACAACATTATATATATACCAGCTTGTAAACGTTCCGGTTGATACCCTCACCCTAAAATTAATATCAAAGTAGGTAATAACGAAACCTCAAAAAATAAATAAAACAATAATAGGTTATCCATTATAAAAAACAAAATAATAAACAGACACAACATTAAAACATTAAGAGAAAATAAGCCCCTTCTATTCTCACTAAATTTTACACTATAATAACTTGCCAATAGTATCAGCCCACTGATTCAAAACCTTAGTAATACCAAAATTACAGAAAGTATGTCAATATACAAATAATAAAAGTATATGCCCCAAATCTCCCCACTTAAATACTTTAAACAACAAAAAGAAAAAATCATCATAAATCAAAAGCGCATCTCTCATAAATAACTTGACTTTATAAACATCAACAAAAATATTCTAAAGACAAACCCTATAATTTATATAATCTTAACATTTTCACGTAATCATTTCCATAACAACGAATTAACCTAACTAATAATGACAGCCCCAGTCTTGCCTCACAAACACTAAATACAATCACTACTATAATTAAAAAATAATCTAATCTTATCAGGCCCCAACAAAAAATAAAACTAACCAACACACCAAGCATTATAATCTCAAACCTCAATATAACCCTTAAAATATGTTTCCATTGCCTAAGTAATACAAACAACCCGCTAATATATATAAATAACCCTAACAATAATTCATTACTTAAAATCATAAACTTAGTTATAATAGCTTAACTAAATCAAAGCATCGGTTTTGTAAACCAAAGATTAAATATAAATTATTTTTATAACTAAAGCCATAAGTGAATCGAACACTCCAAAAAAGTTTTCAAAACTATTTTTGCCCAACAAAACTTAATACCCCAAAATATACAATCAAAATCTATCAAAAAATGGCCGAACTAAATAACAACCAAAATATGTAACACTAAAAACGCGACCAATCAATTCATATGGGTACTCCACAGGACACCCCCCAATTCAAGTTAATATAACAAAACTCACCACTAGCCCCCAAAAAGAAACTTGAGAAATAATATTATAAGTTAACCCTGTACACCCTTTTACATGCAACAATGGACAAAAAAACAAAATTAATAAAGACATCAACAATCTAATAACCCCCCCCAATTTTCTAGGAATAGAACGTAAAATGGCATAAGCAAATAAAAAATACCATTCAGGCTTAATATGGATAGGCGTCACCAAAGGATTGGCCGGAATGAAATTTTCAGCGTCCCCAAACAAATTAGGACTAATCATAACTAACTCAATCAAAATTAATATTATAACCAAAAACCCCAACAAGTCTTTATAACTATGATAATAATRAAAGGGAATTTTATCTAAATTTCTGTTAACCCCCAAAGGGTTATTAGAACCAGTTTCATGAAGGAACAACAAATGTAATAAAACCAACCCTAAAACCACAAAAGGTAAAAAAAAATGAAAACAAAAAAACCGTCTTAAAGTAGCATTATCCACTGAAAACCCCCCTCAAACCCAATACACTAACATCTCCCCCATATATGGCACAACAGATAAAAGGTTAGTAATCACAGTAGCCCCCCAAAAAGATATTTGACCCCAAGGTAAAACATAACCAACAAAAGACGTTAATATCACCAATATATATAACACTACACCCACATTTCAAGTACTCACCTGTAAATATGAACCATAATAAATACCCCGACCAATATGTATATATAAACAAATAAAAAAAAATGACGCCCCATTTCTATGTATATAACGTAAAACCCACCCATAATTAACATCACGTATAATGTGCACCACAGAATCAAAAGCTATTTCTACACAACAAGTATAATGTATAGCCAAAAACAACCCCCTCGAAATCTGAACCAACAAGCATAACCCTAATAAAGAGCCAAAATTTCACCAAATAAATAAATTGACAGGAGAAGGTAAGTCAATTAATGCACCACTTAAAATTTTCAAGATAGGATGACTTTTTCGTAAAGAACTAAGCATATTTATATTTAAATACACGCAATGGGCCCTCACAATAGTAACAAATCTTAACTACTCTAATTAATACAAACAATAACAATACACCCAATAAAACATAACAAAAAAAATTATATCCTATCATAATTAAACCTCTATTACCCATTCTTATATTATTTATATTTATATACATAAACTCTATTAAACCTAAATCCATATAATTATACAAAGAAAAAAAAATAGCAAAAATAACCCCAATTATATATAAAAAAAAAAAAAAAAAAATCTTTATAGATATAAAAATGAGGTTTGGAATAAGCCTAATAATGTATATAAATATTACCAATAAACCCCCAATATAAACTAAAAATAATATAAATCCATACCACGGGTAACTAATAAAAGCTACTAAACCCCTACTAGCAACCCTAACTAACATAACTATAAACCCCAACCTGAGGGGTTGGATTATCATAACACTTAACCTCACTAAAGTATAACTAAACGTCAACAATAGTATCATACTCATATCAAAAGACAAAATGAATTGATCAATAGCTTCCAATGCTATCATTTTCTTTAAACTACCTCCTGTTATATATAATAAACTACTTTACTAAAAAAAATTATAAAAATTAAAATGGACAAGACGCAAGGTAAATAACTTTTTCAAATTAAGTATATCAGTAAATCATAACGATACCGGGGGTAACTAGCCCGGACCCAAATAAACCCTCATCTAGCTAGACTCACTATTATACATATACTAGCCCCCAACCTTAACCTAATAAGCCCTCCCCCAAAAAATAAACAAACCACTAAAACACTTATAAATAAAATATTTCTATACTCAGCTATAAACAACAACGCAAACCCCATTGCCCCGTACTCAACATTAAACCCAGAAACTAACTCTGACTCCCCTTCTGCAAAATCAAAAGGCGCCCGATGAGTCTCAGCAACCCTAGAAACAAACCACATTAAAAATATAAAAAAGTTAACAAACACCAACCAGAAATATCTTTGATATTTTAGCAATACACACAAATTAACCCTCCCAATTATAACTAAACATCTCATTAAAATTAATGACATTCTAACCTCATAAGAAATTCTTTGAGCAACAGCTCGAACTGACCCTAAAAGGGCATATTTAGAATTAGAAAACCAACCGGCTCCTATAACCCTATACACTCCAACACTAGAGATACATATAAATATAATTAATCTTAACCCCCCTATTATAATTACATAATAACTATTATACAAAATCCATAACAACAGCGCTAAAAACAACCTCAATAAAGGGCAAATCATAAACGGGAATGAATTTACTTTACCGGGAAGAATGAATTCTTTAGTAAATAATTTTACCGCATCAGCTAAAGGCTGAGGCAGCCCTATAAGCCCAACTTTATTGGGACCCTTACGAAGTTGAAAATACCTCAATCCTTTTCGTTCCAACAACGTAAAAAAAGCAACTGCTAACAATACACAAATAATAGAAATGATACTAGAAAATAATTCCATTAACATTATTAAGAAGAAATAAAAGAAATTCTAGTATTTCTCTAAAAGAAACTTAAACCCTTCGCACTGATCTGCCACCTTAATTGGTATAAAGTAAGAAACAATAATCTTATAAAATGACCCTAACTCATCCACATATAATTCTGCCAACTTTATATTAATATATAATTAAGAATTTCAATTATAATTGGTCCTTTCGTACTAAACATAATAATATAATCAAAAGATAGAAACCAACCTGGCTCACGCCGGTCTGAACTCAGATCATGTAAAATTTTAAAAATCGAACAGATTTACCAACCAAAGCTTCTACACCTTAAGGTAATTTTAATCCAACATCGAGGTCGCAATCTTTTTTTTCAATAAGAACTCTCTAAAAAAATTACGCTGTTATCCCTATGGTAACTTATTCATAAAAGCAATAAAACTGGTTAATTAATAAATTAATATAATACCTATAAGGAAGTTAAAATAAACACTTATTCCTTGATCACCCCAATCAAATATGCCTAAAATTATATAAAAAAACTTATATAAATAAACAATTAAAGCTCAATAGGGTCTTCTCGTCCCTTTAAATAATCCAAGCTTTTTCACTTTAAAAATTAATTTCTAAAAAATAAATAAGAGACAGATCAACTTTCGTCAAACCATTCATTCTAGCCTCAATTTATAAGGCAAATTATTATGCTACCTTAGTACAGTTAATATACCGCAGCTGTTAAATAAGTATATCACCGAGCAGGCCCGACTCTTTATACAAAAAAAACAAAGAGACATGTTTTTGATAAACAGGCGAAATTGATATTTGCCAAATTCCTTTTATTTACTTTATTATATTATAATAATTTTATAAACTTTTACTTATTCTATAATACAATTCACTAGCAAAATCCAACTTATTAAAAATACTAAATACTCATATTAACATTATAATTATCTATTATAATAATTAATAAAAATTTATTAATAGCAATTAAGATTATTTCCTTTTACCTTAATTAATAATTATAAATAAAATTATCTAATTCAATTTAAATAAAAACTAACTTATATAATAAATCTCAATTATAGTATGAAGCTTATCCCCCATTAAATATATATGAAATATCATATGAATACATATAAATATCACACTGCACTAATATGCTACAATCAATAAACTAGCTAACATAAAAGTCGAATAGCATTTCACTACCATTTAATAATAATAATATAACTATACCACGTTAAAATCATCAAGGTAAACCTTTTACTAAATAAATCCTTTTAATTCGAGAAACAATCTATAAAATTAATTATATTATCAACCCATAATGCTAAAGGTACAAATTTTAATTTCTACTACAATAAAATTTATATAGTATATCCCCTTCAGTACTTCACTAACACCTAATATTTCTTTACCTATTACTCTAACCACTTAACTTATTTTATTTATAACCTAAAAATTTACACGTATACTTAAACCTAATCAAAAGTAATCAATAACACAATTATTTTCTCAATGTAAATGAAACACATTAAATATGTTAACCTTTGAAACACCCCAAGAACAACTTCCATTACCCTTACTATGTTACGACTTATCTTATCTGGCAACAAGAGCGACGGGCGATATGTACACTTCACAAAACCATGTATTCACAAAAGCCAACTAATCTACCCATTACTATTAAGTCCACCTTTCTAAAACAATTAAATTTTTTAAACCGGAAATTAAATTTATAAAAAGTAGCTCATTAATCCTTTTTTATTAGCTGCATTTTGACTTGACATATAAACCCATTAATTTTAAAGTTTTTTACACACAATTCTTTAAACATAAACTAACGACAGCAATACACAAACTGAATTTTTCAAAAAAAAGTAAGTCTAAATCGAGGAATATCATATTATATTAACAAGCTCCCCTAAATGGATATGTGAAACCGCCAAATCTTTTAAGTTTTAAACAAATAAATAACTTTTATAATTCTTAATACCTTAGTAGAGCTAAAAGTCAATTTTTACAATAATGAAATAATAGGGTATCTAATCCTAGTTTATATTCAAATCTTCAAAGAATAAATTTTACAGAAAAATATAGAATTCAAAATAATAATAAATTTTACTTATTTATATAAAATAAATTTTCCTATACACATATATACGCGCATATAAACACATTTAAGGTATAAAACCAATAAATATACATGTATACTCGTCAATCATCAAACTTTACCTTCTACTATAAATTTTTAATTTGAACTACTTGTATAACCGCAGTTGCTGGCACAAATATTTACCAGTCCTCACTCACAATATCTATATAAAACTTTCATTCATTGTATAATTTTAAATACTGAGTACCAATAAAATAATAATATTAATAAATATACTAACTATTATAACTTATTTCTATTAAAATATTAAACAGTAAATCAATAAGCATACAGGAAACCGAACTAATTAAATAAAATCTAACATGTATTATTAAGCAATAATTAACAAATATAACCAAAACCAAATTATTTACTCAACAAAGAGAATATACTATCTATTTCTGGGGTATGAGCCCAATAGCTTAAACTTAGCTTACTTTGCTATAAGCTACAACAATTATTCATTTATATCTTTAAATTTGCAATTTAACATTTTTCTTAAAATACATAGCCATAAGAAAGTTTAAACAAACTCATTCATAGATTTACAATCTAACGACTAAATATTCGACCACCTTATACAGAATCTAAACAAACTAGTATAATAGAAGCCTTGAAAACTTCTAGTTTTTTTAACTTAAAATTCTTTACAAAAAAGGGACTTGAACCCTCTCCTTAAAGATCAAAACTTTATATGCCCTACAACATAATGTACCATATTTTATTTAATTTCTTACTAAACCTCTTGTTTGGAAAACAAGCATACTCGCAATATACTAACAAAACCAACTAATATTCACTTTTAATAACGTTTTTTCTAAAATTATCCCTAGAAATTGAAAACTTCTAATGCTATATACACCATAAAAGCTATATAAAGGTAAATAAACACCCTTTTTTCACCTAAAAACCCACCAAAAACATAATTATCAAAAAAAAAAACCATATTTTAAAAAGAACAAAAAAAATCCCATTAAAAAAATAATCCCTTTCTTTTTCTATTAACCTCTTTTTGTTACAATACCAATCTTTTGACAACCCCCTACACATATAATATACATATTTAAATTCTATCCAAGTCTAGGATACATATCTCGAAATATATTATTTCTATACTCTCTCTTTTCTCGATATCTAAAGAACTCTTTATATATTGATAAGAAGAGTTATTTAGTTGATCATACACAGAGATACATTGTTAATCTATTATCACAGGCACGGGCCTCAATACTCAATTTATATATTCATATAGATAAATCTTACTATTATTTTACTCCACAACTTATATAAATCATTCAGATATACTATAAAATAATCAAGTACTTCAAAGTATATCTATATTAATCTTATATAATATTCATAGTGGCACACCCGAATATAGTATTAATATACGCAGTGTATATTCATTATTACAATTAATCTCATAGTAATTAAGAATAATAGTATTATAATAATTTAATTATATTAATTATTAATAATAAGTAAAAACATATATATATATCTTATTTAATAATTTTACTATTATTTTATATTTAACTTACTATCAACTATCTTTATACATTTAATATAAATTTATTTATAATTCATACAAATAATTTGTATAATACATACATTAAGTAAATAATCATCAAAAAAAATAAAAAAAGAATCCTTTTACCCCCCTCTTTTTTTGACAACTTTATCTATTTACATTTGTGTGCAAGTGGAAACGACGCGTGTGAAGAAAGTTGTAAAATTCACTTTCTTAAAAAAAAATTGAATTTTTTTGTAAAAGTATCTACTATGATAAAATGACTCGAAACCCTTTTCACCTAGTTGAATTTAGCCCCTGACCTTTAACTGGAGCAATAAGAGCTTTATTCTTAACTCTAGGCTTAGCCTCATGAATACACGGCTATGGGGCTATCATAATTTTATTAAGATTTTTATTAATAGCCCTAACCATAGTTCAATGATGGCGGGATATCATCCGAGAAAGAACATTTCAAGGACTACATACTTTTAAAGTTACATCTGGATTACGATGGGGGATAGTTCTATTTATTGTTTCAGAAATTTGTTTTTTTTTTGCATTTTTTTGAGCCTATTTTCATAGAAGCTTGGCTCCTACTACAGAAATCGGTGCGTGCTGACCCCCTACCTCAATCACACCCCTAAACCCATTTAAAATCCCTCTCCTAAATACCGCTATTCTCCTATCATCAGGAGTAACCGTAACATGAGCCCACCACTCATTAATAAGAAGGAATCTAAGTCAATCTGCCCAATCTATAGCCATCACTATTTCACTTGGGTTCTACTTCACAGTTCTTCAAAGTATAGAGTACAACGAAACCTCATTCTCAATCGCTGATAGAATTTACGGATCAACATTCTTTGTCGCGACAGGATTCCACGGCCTTCATGTAATCATCGGATCTTCCTTCTTACTAGTGTGTTTAACCCGCATCCTTCTAAATCACTTTTCTTCTTCTCACCACTTTGGCTTCGAAGCCGCAGCATGATACTGGCATTTCGTAGACGTAGTTTGATTATTCCTATATACATGTATTTACTGATGGGGGTCATAACCATTTATTAAGTGGCCGAAACTATAAGCTCTAGACTTTTAATCTAGGTTATGATTAATTATAATCCTTAATAGGTATTATATTTTAAAAAGAAAATTTAATTTGCAATTAAAAAGTATGAAATTAATCTTTATTACCATTTCCTCACTTAACAGAAATGAAGAATCATTTGTGGTTTCGACCCATAATTATTGGTGTTCACTCACCCTGTTACAGTGAAAAGCCAAATAGAGGCATTTAACTGTTAATTAAAAAACTGTATTCTTAATACTTCACTGGCAACGTTGCGCCGGTATGAACGGATTATATTGATGTTATAAATAATAAGACTTATAGTAATCTTCTACGTTTATGCTCTCTATTATAACAACAATAATATTTCTAACTATTCTTAACCTTATCTTAATACTAATTGGATTGATAGTAAGAAAATCATCTCTCAACGATCGAGAGAAGATTTCTCCTTTCGAGTGTGGATTTGACCCACATTCACAAACCCGCTCTCCATTCTCGATACGATTTTTCCTCCTATCAGTAATTTTTCTAATTTTTGACATTGAAATCATCCTTTTAATACCTATCGTAATTAATATTATAAACTCCCCCTCAATCCCCCAAACATCCTCCGCTATAATTTTCTTATTAATCTTACTCTTAGGATTAATCCATGAGTGGAACCAAGGTTCATTAAATTGACTTTAAGAGTAATTAAAAATAAAATAAAGCTGCTAACTTTGTTTTGAGCATCTTAAACTGTTCTACTCTTTATGAATAATAAATTCTTCCCTGCTAACTTTCTATTCATCAATATAATAATCCTAGGGTCTGTCTTATCGTTATCCTCAAACCATTGGTTAGTAATATGAATAGGTTTAGAATTAAATTTAATAGGGATTTTACCTTTAATGAATATCAAGGGGAAAAGCTTCGAAATTGAAAGATCTATAAAATATTTTATTATCCAAAGATTAAGATCCTCATTACTAATCATCTCATCAATTATATTATATTTCATTTCCATATCATGGTACTCTATATTCAATAATTCAATCTTCTCATCAATTCTAATAGTTTCCTTATTAATTAAGCTAGGAAGAGTCCCATTCCACTTGTGATTACCCAGTATAACTAAGCAAATAAGGTGATTAATACTGTTCTTAATTCTAACATGACAAAAATTAGCTCCGTTATTTATACTATCATTCACAAATTTCAATCACGATATAGTTATACTAAGAGCTATTTTTAGATCTATTATGGGGAGACTCCAAGCTCTTAACCAAACTAGAATACAATTAATTATAACATATTCCTCAATTTCCCATTTAGGGTGAATATTAGCCATTGTTATAATTAATAACATAATTATACTAATTTACTTACTTATTTACATCATCACCATTTTACCTCTATTCCATTACTTTAACTATAAATCAGGGTATAAAACTTTTAACTTAACTCAACATAATAAAAATATAAATAAAGACTTTATAATTTTCATCCCAATAATTTTGTCATTAGGAGGGTTACCCCCTTTTATTGGGTTCTTATCCAAATTAATAATCTTATTAACATTAATTAGTATAAAAATTATTATTATACCAACAATTATATTTTTTTCATCTCTCATTAGCTTATATTTCTATTTAAATTTATCCATAATAATATTCATTAAATCATTTTCATTTATAAAATCATATTCCCTATACCCAAATATATGAATATTAGTCTCAATTAGCGTTATAAGGTTATTTGTTTTTATCCCAATAATTACTATAT